TCCAGAAGATGCTAATGGTAAGCAAGAAGATTGTTTACGAAGAAACAACAAGAAAAATTCATATTCTGATACATAAGAGTTATATAGGAATCGAAATAGTCTTTTATTTTCTTTTTTTAAAAGAAAAATAGATTTCATTGAAGTAATAAAACTATTCCAATTTGAATAGTAGTTGAGAAAGAATCGCACTAAATGCAAAGATGGAACATCTTGGATACGGTGTTTAAGGAGTTGAACCAAGATTTCCAAATGGATAGGATAGGGTATTTCTATATGTGATAAATAATCCAAATGCAAAAATTTGTCTTCTAAAAAGGGAAATATTGAATGAATAGAGCGTAAATTCTGAAACTTAGGTATTTCTTTTTCTTTCGGACAAGGTAATTCTCGTAGCGAGAATGGGATTTCTACAATTATCGCAAATCCCTCAGATAGAATCTGAGAATAAAACTCAGAATAAAAACCTCTTTTGTAATCCAATAATGGATCTTGGTTAGGATGATTAACCGAGTTAATCCTAAAATTCTGCTGATACATTCGAATAATTAAACGTTTCACAAGTAGTGAACTAAATTTCTTGTTATTACAACTAACAATTTCCACGGGTTCGGAATCATTTAACCCATAATCATGGGCAAATGCATAAATATACTCCTGAAAGAGTAGTGGGTAGACAAAGTATTGTTGACGAGATTTGTTTTTTTCTGAATACCCTTTGAATTTTTCCATTTGTATTTCTACTTGAATCAGAGAGAAGAAGCATTTCTCGGTTTATCGAATGATGATACATAGTGCAATATGGTCAGAACAGGTTGTTGCATTTTTTAATACAAAGCCTGGAAAGAAAGGGAGTCTAATCCATATATATTTTTCCGCTTCTTTTCTACCCAATTAGTTTAGGTTTGTTCTAATTACAAAAGAAAATAAAACATATTTTTATTTTTGCAGGCCAATTGCTCTTTTGACTTTGGAATAGAGACTCTTTATCAATATACTGCTTCTTTTACACATTCAATCCATAATATTCCTTGTTCAATTCATAATTGAACAATAATTATTCAAGAATAATTAGGATTTCTAAAAAAAAAGAAAAAAAAAAGGGCCACTCATAGGAAAACCCAACCTTTCCCCACATCCGGCACTAATCTATTTTTAACGTCTAATTAGAGCGGGGAATCATTCCAATTAGGAAGTTAAGCTCGTTGCTTTTTATTTTACCAGAATTGGAGCCAGGCTCTATCCATTTATTTACTAGACCCAGAAAATCCTAATTTTTATTCCATTAAAAAAAAAAGAAACTGATTTTTTTACGACATGCTATTTTTTCCATTCATTACCCTTGAGGATCAGTCGTGGTCTTCTAGACTCTACCAAGAGTCTGGACGAATTTGTTGCTCCATCCAAATGTGTAAAAGATCCTAGTCGCACTTAAAAGCCGAGTACTCTACCATTGAGTTAGCAACCCAGATAAAAAAAGGATCTTAGATACGATCGAAATCCTAAAATCAATGGAATTACACCGCGTGCTTCTGTCAAAACATTAAATTAGCAAGACATCAAAAGAAAGAATTTATCGACCATGAAAAAAACTCAACTGCCAAAATGAACAGGTGCAGTTAAATTCCACTAAGGTTAAAAAAAGAGAGACCCCGCTCACGATGGCAAAATGCTCCTTTTTTTAGTGATTCTTATTTTAATGAAATAAAAATATTGTATGAAAATACATGCAAGACGAACACCCTTATCATTTGAGCGAAGTGTAGGCAGAAAAATAGAATATGCAGTCAGGATACAGAGACCTATCTATCTACAAATTCTATTTGTTCAATAGACCTTTGTCAATGGAAATACAATCGTAAGAAAACAAATTAGATAGAAAAAGTAAATAAAATAGGGGCTTATGTTGGATTGGCACGACATAAATCCAAATAGGACTAAGAAGGGGGGGTAAATTATGTCTAAATAATTAGAGAACGAGGAATACTAGTGATCTTCTCCTAATACTAGTGATCTTTTCCTATTTTATTTATTTAGTTCTTCAATTAACTCAAAGTTCTTTCTTTTTCTTTAAAAAATTCTGCCTTCCTTAAAATATCATAAACAGTTCTTGTCGGTTGAGCACCCTTTTCAAGGAAATAGAGAATAGCTGGAACATTTAAACAAGTTTGATTCTTTATCGGATCATAAAAACCTACTTTCCGAAGATCTCTTCCTTCTCTTCGAGATCGAACATCAATTGCAACGATTCGATAGACAGCTTATTGGGATAGATGTAGATAAAGAACGCCCTCCCCTAGAAACGTATAGGAGGTTTTCTCCTCATACGGCTCGAGAAAATGATTTGAATTTCTGTCTATAATAATAGAAATTAGACTATGACGTGCATTAATTTCCTTACAAAAAAAAAACAAATTTCATTTATACTCATGACTCAAGTTGGCTAATTTTTACTGACAGACTTCAAAGGATAAATCCTTCGAAAATTTTTGAGTCGTCTCTAAACTCTTTTCTTTGTCTCATTTCGAACGAATTTTTTTTTATTCCTTATTCTGATCCAATTCTGTTGTTGAGACAATTTTAAATTGTGTTTACTTGTTCTGGAATCCTTTATCTTTGATTTGTGAAATCCTTGGGTTTAGACATTACTTTGGGAATTCCTAATTCTTTTTTTTTCAAAAGAGTAGCAACATACCCTTTTTTATTATTTCCTTCGATAAAACATCTCCCTCTTCTATAGAAATCAAATAAGCAGGATTAATTCTGCTATACTTTTAATTGAAAGAGTTTTCCCTATCTTCAAAAATGGGACTTTCTTCTTATTTTAACTTTTGTATTTCTATATTAAGGATAGATTGACATTAAGGATAGATTGACAAAGTTGGCCTAATTTATTAGTTTTCACTAACCCTAGATTCTTTCCCTTGATAAAAAATCAATTCTATCCTCTCGAGCTTCATCGTGTACTATGCTACTTAAAAACAAACAAACCAGCGCAAATTTGTTCGGGACGAATAGAACATACTATGTCGAGCCAAGAGCATTTTCATTACTATGGAAAATGATGGATAGCAAAATCCACAATTGATCATGTCCTTCAAGTCGCACGTTGCTTTCTACCACATCGTTTTAAACGAAGTTTTACCATAACAAACATTCCTCTTTTCATTGCAAAGTGGTATAGAGAATTGATCCAATATGGATCGAATCATGAATAGTCATTGGTTTAGTTTTTTTTTTATACTAATTCAAACTTGCTGTCTATGGAGCAATATGGATAAAAGAAAGTAAGTATTTATTGGGGAAGCCTCCGCAAAGATCTGATTTATTTAAACCCATATTCTATCATATGAATGAAACATACTTTTTAAAAGATGACTAAACAGGTTTGCTTAAGACTTATTTATTATTAAATTTCCATTCTCAACGGATGGCTCGAGATCATCAATTTTGAAGTGAGAAGAGAAGGATCAACTCTTCCCCAATAAATAAACTATTCCAATGAAAAGATTGAAAGTTTTTAGTAGTTATAGAATTCTCGTACTTTCGTACTTCTTCGACTCGAATACAAAAAAAAGTAAGAAAAAAATATGATTAAGTGAATTAAGTGATTTATAGTAGAGGCATATCCTGAATGTGACTGATAGACCTAGACCCAATTTTTTCATGAAAATAAAGATATTCAATTTGACTGGACTTAAGACTTTATTATCTTTTCTGAGAAAGAAAGTGAATGCTTAGAAATTCATCTAATCTAAGAGTTCATAAGATCCCACTATTCTCTTTAATAAATTAATACATTTTTGTCTCGTGCGGAGTACTATCAGAAACAATCTGGGACGGAAGGATTCGAACCTCCGAGTAACGGGACCAAAACCCGCTGCCTTACCACTTGGCCACGCCCCATTTCGTTTTATGCGACCACTAATAAACACTAGTCTGTTTATTTGTTATTTGTCAATCTCATTTCAATTACATAAAAAATGAGCAATATTCTCTTGCTAGTATTCTAGACATGCAGATAATATAGAATCAAAAAAATGCATTGATCATTACATAGAATTCTATTAAGATATTATATGAAAGTCGAATTTATTCCACTCTCATAATGAGAGTGCGAATACAAGGAGGTATTTTGTGTTTGGGAAAGTCTGAAGAAAAAATATTTGGAATCTGCCTTTTCCTTTTTCCCTTAGAAAAATAACTCAATCAAAATCCAATTATTTACTCTACAAAAATGAAATGCTTGTTATGCCTAATATACTTAGTTTAACCTGTATCTGTTTTAATTCTATTCTTTATCAGACTAGTTTTTTCTTTGCCAAATTGCCCGAAGCTTATGCTATTTTCAACCCAATCGTGGATATTATGCCTGTCATACCTCTATTCTTTTTTCTATTAGCCTTTGTTTGGCAAGCTGCTGTAAGTTTTCGATGAAATGTTTAGTACTCCGTCTGCAAAAATGGAATGATGTATTCATTCCAAAAAATTCTAAAAATGGGTAAAAGGCGAGAACTTTTATATTTTTATATTATGAACCTTCGGCTCTAAAATACAAATTCTTCTACATTGAATGGATAGCTGCAGCAATAAATTTGGATCAGCCTTTCTACCCTTCTGTACCTACGTTGAGCAGGTACCTTTAGGTACCTACACAAGACCTAATCCTATTTTTTATATTGATAGGAGTGCTTATTAGAAATGATTTCTTCCCATTTTTTTTTTCAAGAATTCTTTATTTGCATTTTTAACTATAAAAATAAACCAAATCCATCCTAGTGAATCTGTGTGGTAAGGAAAAACCGGTAATCTATTCCTTAAAAAAAAATCTTGGAGATTATGTAATGCTTACTCTCAAACTTTTTGTTTATACAGTAGTAATATTCTTTGTTTCCCTTTTTATCTTTGGATTCTTATCTAATGACCCAGGACGGAATCCTGGGCGCGAGGAGTAAAAATTCTTATTTTTTGTTACAAACAAATTGGATTTGTTTCATACATTTATCTATGAGAAAATCCGGGGGTCAGAATTCCTTCAAATTTGAAAGTCCCAAATGATCCGAGGGAGCGGAAAGAGAGGGATTCGAACCCTCGGTACAAAAAAATTGTACAACGGATTAGCAATCCGCCGCTTTAGTCCACTCAGCCATCTCTCCCCGTTCCAAATCAAAAGGTTTACATGATATGATAGAGACAAGAAATTACGATTGCAAAAAATACTTTTTTTTTTCTTTTAAAAGTCTATAAAAATTATATTGCCAATTCCATTTTAGTTATATTCTTTTTTCTTAATATTAATAAAAAAAAGAAGAAAATTCTTGTTTTTTCTTTTTAAAAATAGATATTGGCCGAGAGACAATCAGATGGATTTTCTCTTTAGCGGGCATTTCCCTATAAGACTTGTTATAATAAAAGCAAGAAGGTTATATAAAAAAGAAAAAACGCTTTTTTTGTCGATTATTTATCAAGAAAGCAAAAAGGGTTCTTATCAAACCCAAGATAAAAGATAAAATTGGAAAGAACCATTAAAGTAAGTAGATCTGACTCCTTGAATAATGCCTCTATCCGCTATTCTGATATATAAATTCGATGTAGATGAAATTGTATAAGCGAATTTTTTTTATTTCCTTAGACTTACACCATGCAAGACAATAATTTTTTGTTATTTACGATTTTTTATTCTTGTTACTAGATGTTCTATAGGAATAATAAGAAATCGCAATTCTTTTCCGCTACACATAAAAATAGACTTTGAAAGTCTATTTTTTTTTTAGAATCCTCCTTTTCTGTTCTTCCACCCATGAAATAGAGAGGGAATGAGAATATAGGGGTTACTTTTATTTTCATTTTTACCTTTAAAAGATAGGCTTTTAAATTTAAAATAGGAGTCATGGAATAATGCTGAATTGAAATATTTATTTCTGTAGTATAAGAGTATAAGAAAAACAAATCGAATCAAATTCATGGATTTACCACGACCTCGGTTCTGACTCCATAGATAAAAATATAAAATTTATATCTTCGAGACCATTGAAAAAGGGCATTGAACGAGAAAAAAAAATCGTCCACAGATAATAAAATTATCATATGCCTTGGAAGTGACATGAGGTGCTCGGAAATGGTTGAAGTAATTGAATAGGAGGATCACTATGACTATAGCCCTTGGCAGAATTCCTAAAGAAGAAAATGATCTATTTGATACTATGGATGACTGGTTACGAAGAGACCGTTTCGTTTTTGTAGGATGGTCCGGCCTATTGCTCTTCCCTTGTGCTTATTTCGCTTTAGGGGGTTGGTTTACAGGGACAACTTTTGTAACTTCTTGGTATACCCATGGATTAGCTAGTTCCTATTTGGAAGGTTGTAATTTCTTAACCGCAGCAGTTTCTACCCCTGCCAATAGTTTAGCACACTCTTTGTTGCTACTATGGGGGCCAGAAGCGCAAGGAGATTTTACTCGTTGGTGTCAATTAGGCGGTTTATGGACTTTTGTAGCTCTCCACGGGGCTTTTGCATTAATAGGTTTCATGTTACGCCAATTTGAACTTGCTCGGTCTGTTCAATTGCGGCCTTATAATGCAATTTCATTCTCTGGTCCAATCGCAGTTTTTGTTTCTGTATTCCTTATTTATCCACTGGGGCAATCTGGTTGGTTCTTTGCGCCGAGTTTTGGCGTAGCAGCGATATTTCGATTCATCCTTTTCTTCCAAGGATTTCATAATTGGACGTTGAACCCATTTCATATGATGGGAGTTGCCGGAGTATTAGGCGCGGCTCTGCTATGCGCTATTCATGGAGCAACCGTAGAAAACACTCTATTTGAGGACGGTGATGGTGCAAATACCTTCCGCGCTTTTAACCCAACTCAAGCTGAAGAAACTTATTCAATGGTCACTGCTAATCGCTTTTGGTCCCAAATCTTTGGTGTTGCTTTTTCCAATAAACGTTGGTTACATTTCTTTATGCTGTTTGTACCCGTCACCGGTTTATGGATGAGTGCTATTGGCGTAGTTGGCCTAGCTCTGAACTTACGTGCTTATGACTTTGTTTCCCAGGAAATCCGTGCAGCGGAAGATCCTGAATTTGAGACTTTCTACACCAAAAATATTCTTTTAAACGAGGGTATTCGTGCGTGGATGGCAGCTCAGGATCAGCCTCATGAAAATCTTATATTCCCTGAGGAGGTTCTACCACGTGGAAACGCTCTTTAATGGAACTTTCGTTTTAGCTGGTCGTGACCAAGAAACCACCGGCTTTGCTTGGTGGGCTGGGAATGCCAGACTTATCAATTTGTCCGGTAAACTACTTGGAGCTCACGTAGCTCATGCCGGATTAATCGTATTTTGGGCTGGAGCAATGAACCTATTTGAAGTGTCTCATTTCGTACCAGAAAAGCCCATGTATGAACAAGGCTTAATTTTACTTCCACACTTAGCTACTCTAGGTTGGGGAGTAGGACCAGGGGGAGAAGTTCTAGATACTTTTCCATACTTTGTATCTGGAGTACTTCACCTAATTTCCTCCGCAGTCTTAGGCTTCGGTGGCATTTATCACGCGCTTCTGGGCCCAGAGACTCTTGAGGAATCTTTTCCATTTTTTGGTTATGTATGGAAAGACAGAAATAAAATGACTACAATTTTGGGTATTCACTTAATTTTGTTAGGTCTAGGTGCTTTTCTTCTAGTACTCAAGGCTCTTTATTTTGGCGGTGTATATGATACCTGGGCCCCTGGGGGGGGAGATGTAAGAAAGATTACCAATTTGACCCTTAGCCCCAGTGTTATATTTGGTTATTTACTAAAATCTCCTTTTGGGGGAGAAGGGTGGATTGTTAGTGTGGATGATTTAGAAGATATAATTGGTGGACATGTATGGTTGGGTTTCATTTGTGTATTTGGCGGAATTTGGCATATCTTAACCAAACCCTTTGCATGGGCTCGCCGTGCATTTGTATGGTCTGGAGAAGCTTACTTATCTTATAGTTTAGCTGCTTTATCTCTCTTTGGTTTTATCGCTTGTTGTTTTGTATGGTTCAATAATACGGCTTATCCGAGTGAGTTTTATGGACCCACCGGGCCAGAAGCTTCTCAAGCTCAGGCATTTACTTTTCTAGTTAGAGACCAGCGTCTTGGAGCTAATGTGGGATCCGCTCAAGGACCCACAGGTTTAGGTAAATATCTAATGCGTTCCCCAACTGGGGAGGTTATCTTTGGAGGGGAAACTATGCGTTTTTGGGACCTTCGCGCTCCATGGTTAGAACCTCTAAGGGGCCCCAACGGTTTGGACTTGAGTAGGTTGAAAAAAGACATACAACCTTGGCAAGAACGACGTTCAGCAGAATATATGACCCATGCTCCTTTAGGCTCTTTAAATTCTGTGGGTGGCGTAGCTACTGAGATCAATGCAGTTAATTATGTCTCTCCTAGAAGTTGGTTATCAACTTCTCATTTTGTTCTAGGATTCTTCTTTTTTGTGGGCCATTTGTGGCATGCAGGAAGAGCTCGAGCTGCTGCAGCAGGTTTTGAAAAGGGAATCGATCGTGATTTGGAACCTGTTCTTTACATGAACCCTCTTAACTAAGATTTTCTTATTTATACCTGTTCTAATGTTTTATTTTTTTCTGTTCTGGCTCGGTTATTCCATCTAGCCGAGCCATTCATTCCTTTTTATGAAAGAAAGATAAGGGACAGAATAAAGATAAAAAATTAAAGAAACAAGCTTATTCAATAAGCAAAAGGAGAGAGAGGGATTCGAACCCTCGATAGTTCCTAGAACTATACCGGTTTTCAAGACCGGAGCTATCAACCACTCAGCCATCTCTCCACAGCCTAATCCCTATTTTACTCGTACAAATAGAACATAGCCATATAAAAAGATCTATTAACCCCTAGAAAGATCTCAGATGCAAGTCCCTTTTCAACATATCTCTGTATACTGTATACACGGATACAGATACATTATCTGCTATACCCGCTTGTGAAATAAAGACTAAATCCCCTCTCTCTCTCCTCACCCCCATATCCAAATAAAAAAAGCGGTAAGTAAAAATAAGTTTTAATTAAAGAGAAGAATCAATGGATTCATGATTAAACCCCTCCTACTTCTTGTATTTTTTTACAATTTAGGTTAAGTGAGGGATCAAATAAAGTTGACTACATATTTGATGGTAGCTTGGAGGATTAGAAATATGACTATTGCTTTCCAATTAGCTGTTTTTGCATTAATTGCGACTTCCTCAGTCTTAGTAATTAGTGTACCCCTTGTATTTGCTTCTCCTGATGGTTGGTCAAATAATAAAAACGTTGTATTTTCCGGTACATCATTATGGATTGGACTAGTCTTTCTCATAGCTATTCTAAATTCTCTCATTTCTTAAATTTGTTTAGTATTTAGTAGCCCAATACAAAAGAAAATAAATAAAAAGTCCATTTCTTCAAAAAAATTAGAATAGTGAGACGCATTAAAATTAAAACGCAATTTGCATTCTGAATTGCTACTTCTTCTCTTTCAGTATTCTGAAATTCCAGTCCCATTAGAATATTCATTGACAGACAATAAAAAAGGAAAACTCTAATATAATAGAAAATGAAACGAAACGGTCGACCCAGACATAGACGGTCGACCCAAGCGGATATACGCTATAAAATATATAGCGTAGCGAGCGTAGTTCAATGGTAAAACATCTCCTTGCCAAGGAGAAGATACGGGTTCGATTCCCGCCGCTCGCCCACTTAATTTAGTAAAGTACTACGATAAAAAGTTTATTCTAATTGAGTGTTTAACTACTTACTATTAAATTAAGTATTAATTAGGTGTTAGTTTAGTATTGTATCCCTTAACTATTCTTACCCTTCTTTTTTTTGCATCCCCCTCAAAAAAGGGGGCGCTACAGAGGCGGAAAGGGCTACCTAAATTAGGTATTCACTGAGACAAACAACTAGCAAACTGCTTTTAAAGAGAAGGACTGTGTGTCTTTCTTTCATTTCATTTTCCGCAGGGTCAGGACGAGCCTTGCATGTTCTTCTTGTGGAGGCAAGTGCCTTCGCAAACTGCTCAATTTTGCCCTCTAGGGCCGGGAACTCATGAATAAAAAGTTGGATACCACCCAACCCTTTACCATATCTAGAGAAAGATATATAGTATAGTCCTTTTATTTTTATAAAAACTGCTAAGTTAAGTGCGGAGACGGGAATCGAACCCGTGACCTCAAGGTTATGAGCCTCGTGAGCTACCAAACTGCTCTACTCCGCTCTGTAGTACCAAAAACAGGTGGACAAAATTGAATACAGGCCTTTACCACGTCTAGACAAAAAGAATACTCCTTTTATAGAGAATGGAGCGGGTAGCGGGAATCGAACCCGCATCGTTAGCTTGGAAGGCTAGGGGTTATAGTCGACGTTGGTTGATTATTTTTAACGTCTCTAATTCAAAACCGAACATGAAATTTTGATTTCATTCGGCTCCTTTAATGGATATTCCCACCACTTAACATCTATGTCAGCTTTTCTATTTGAATGGAACCAAAGCTCTCTGCTTTCTAGATGATCCTTATAGAATAGGAGATAGAAATTCAATCTAAATCCATCTAATCTACTTACTTCGTTCCCTAATTTCATTCAATAGATCCTGAGGAAAAGAATTGGGTTTCCACCGAGCTGAAACAATATGCTGATGGTTCTAGTAAACCAAAACTATCGTTTTTTAGCTATTTGGCTTCCTTATTCCTTTTTTAACAAAAGAAGATTTAGTTACGATTGGAAATAAACTTTTTTGTATCTTCAGCCATAGATCCTTTACTCATATTTTTAAAATTGGAATACTTAATCCAATGCCAAATTATGCTTCGCGACTCTGTACTCATAATCCACTTTGTATTTTGGATGCAATTTCCATTAGTCTTTGAATACAAATCGCGAGAATGTATATTCTTCCTCAATATGCTATTGAGAGGAAAAGGAATAAATCCTTTATAAGAACTAAAGTTTTCATCGGAATAGAAAAAACTTAAAGATGCCTTAAGTATATCATTTCAAATTCAGTTATTAATAGAACGAATCACACTTTTACCACTAAACTATACCCGCTACATGTAGATTATGATATAAATAGTACCCTTTGTCAAGGATATCCAAAGGTTCATGACACTGAACGGTTGGTACTTCTACTTGGATCGTTGGCTTTTACTTTAGGATTTAGATAGCCCCTCTGATCTGTAAAATACTTACATCTCTTCTTACCATGCCAATAGCGTTTGAACCAAAAGTATGTATTTCGATTAGGATCCTAATTCCACAGTTATGACTACTATGATCATTATTTACTTTGTGAGGACGCAAGTGTGCGAGACTGCTGTACTGAATAGTTTTATTATTCCTACAATATACACTAGGGGATATATGGGGTCACGCTGTCCCTATAAATTCCTTTTTTCCTTTTCTTTTTTGTTCAATTCTAAACAAAAAAATTATGGAATATTTTTCCCTCCCCCACTTATCATTAAGTCCGAGCCGTGGAGAAAGAATGAGATGCATTTTTCAAATTCATCATAGACTTTCCCTATGGCTTGATAGAAGTAAGAAACAAAGAGTCATCAGTTAAAGTAAAGTAAAGAAAAAAAAGACAGGACCGACAGATTTATCTGATGTAAAGAAGATCCTAAAAGTCTCCGGTTAGTCGATTCTCTTCATTTACCACTTTTCTCTATCTCCTTTTTTCCACTAACTCAATTCTAGTTTATTGGATTCTTGTTTAAAAGAATCAAAATAGAACTAAGAAAACATAAAAAATAGCATAGAGGATCAAGACCATTACCAAATGTTCCCCCCCCTAATTATATTAGGTATCTGTTCCCTTTCTTTTCCCGCTAGGATCGAAAATCTTAGAAATCTTCTATTTTGCATATCCATATACCGTTGAATTCTTAGGGTTCCAGAATATGCCTATTTTACTAGTCTTCGGAAACATAAAACCCTGAACCAAGAAGAGTTAGGTATATAGGATATGGTTTTTTTATTGTTATTGTGTCCACTCTTTCTTCACGTATTTTATTATATAAAAATTTAAATCACAAAACTCTACTTTAAGTTTTGTGCAAGTTATTAAGATAGAATATGAAATATTTCCTTAATTTTTCTTAATTTTCTCAAGATTTTTGGCTCTCAAGATTTTGAACCTTGCCATGACTAAACTTCTATATATTGATCGATATATACATATATAATTATAATCTCTACATCTCTATGTATAGATATATTATGATGTACATTATGCAGTAGATCCATAATGGGAAATCAAAGTGGCTAATTTTTGTTTTAAACAAAAAGCCCTTTTAACTCAGTGGTAGAGTAATGCCATGGTAAGGCATAAGTCATCGGTTCAAATCCGATAAAGGGCTTTAAAAATTATTGGTAGAGTAATGCCGTGCTAAGACGTAAGTCCTCGGTTCGAATCTGATAGAATACTTTTCTACTAAAATTCATTCACTTTTTCTTTGTTTTTGAAACTTTCTCTATTTTTTTTATAAAATTTTATGACTTAGTGCGGGATGCATTCATTTTGCGTCTGAACACTAAATAAAGCACCAAATGTAAATTGCAAAAAAGAAATCAAATTGAACTCTTTTTGATCTTAGATCAATCAAATAACTACCTGTACTGAACTAATATAGATATAGAATCGAATCCCTATTTAGTAACCCATTCTTATTCTATAACCCTTTAAATGAATTTCCCTAAAAAGTATGGGATGGTCCATGAATTAATCTAACCATCAACTAAAAAAAGTCCTATATGAAAACATAACAGAAAAGTAGGAAAAACTCTTTGCTTTGGATCTCATTATAGTTTTCGTGTATATTGACAATTCCAAAAAACTGCTCATACTATGATTATAGTATAATCACGAGCGGTTGTATATGGCCTTATCGTCTAGTGATGCCCCTATCGTCTAGTGGTTCAGGACATCTCTCTTTCAAGGAGGCAGCGGGGATTCGACTTCCCCTGGGGGTAGGGAGTATTTTGAAAGGAGGTTAATCATAGATTCTAAAAAACCCTAGAATAAATTCTTCCTGGGTCGATGCCCGAGCGGTTAATGGGGACGGACTGTAAATTCGTTGACGATATGTCTACGCTGGTTCAAATCCAGCTCGGCCCAAAAATCTAGGACTTCGTGAATATAAACTAAATCCTTTTGTTTTTCTTCCATAAAAAAAAATGTCTGATCTATAGAAATAAAAGATAAATAAAAAAGGGAGAAATTTTATTTATAACCCATATCTCTCTCATTCCTTTTTTTACAAACAAAAGAGTTTTTCTTATTGAAGGGTGGGTTATTATCCATTTTTAGTGATAAAAAATCAAGACATACTATACTAGTTATGTCACTCTCACTATAACCACATATAATATAATATGTAGGTATGTAGTATATGATTCGTCTATTTCTTTAGAGTAGAACAGATGAATCAAATCTTCTTATGGTTCTATTTATATTTAAGAATAGGTATGCCATACACCCCGCGGGGATTGTAGTTCAATTGGTCAGAGCACCGCCCTGTCAAGGCGGAAGCTGCGGGTTCGAGCCCCGTCAGTCCCGAACTAGGGTTCCATGAATTAAGAAATTAATATATATTTTTTTTTTCAGTACTCAAAATTGATAAAGAAAGACACACATATGATAGAGAATACCTAATTATTTTTCTGGAATCCATACATAAATTGTATTCCCTTTTTATTTAAGACCTCTTTTCCCCATCTCAGTTCTACTGCTTATTTGGATGTCCATGTGGCCCATAGAAAGTTGGTCATATAATACATACATACATAATTGTATGTATAACTATAAGAAAAAGGAAGGGAAATTGGATAAGATTAAGAAAGATCGTGGGTTAGAGGTATAGAAAAGAAAAAGTAGAAAAAGGATTAAAAAAATAGGGAATTCCTAATCCAATAAAAAAAACCATTTTGGTCTTAGTATGGGTAGAGGATCTTCCTATGTTATACTATTCCACTCTCAACTATGAATTGATTTGATAGATCAGATATTCATAATATTGAATTGATTCAGTATTATCAGAATGCAAGCCCTACCCTGGAATTTACAGGATACCCCTTTTTCCTCTCCATGGGATTACATCCCGAGTTATTGTGAAAATAAAAAATAAAGAGGTTATGGAAGTCAATATTCTCGCATTTATTGCTACTGCACTGTTCATTCTAATTCCTACTGCTTTTTTACTTATTATTTATGTAAAAACAGTCAGCCAAAATGATTAATTGGAATTCTAATTAATCATTGAAGAAATGCAAAAAGGGATTAAATAAAAAAAAATCCAAGTTTTAATGAAAGGATCTGGTTGGAATCTTAAAGTGTGGTAGAAAGAACTACATATAGTTTTTTCTACGACACTTTAGAGTCTTTTATATTTTCGGAGTGAAACAAAACTAAAGAAAAAGATTAAAGAATAACGTTTGACAAAATGATTAATGCAAAATGATCAATTAAAGAAAAGAGTTTATACAACAATTTGATTACTCAATCAATTAGTAGTATCCCTAGAGTCCACTTCTCCCCCATACTACTAGTGAAAGAGAGAATGTAAAGACTACCATTAAAGCAGCCCAAGCGAGACTTACTATATCCATCTCAATTATGTCTCCTATTTCTATGAAGGAATTATTCTACTATTGATCAATAATCATAGTGGAATCAAGGGTACAGAGTCAAAACGGGACTCTCCCCTAAGGCTATGGATCAATCAGTTCAAGGAATTTACTCCTAACAAATTCTTATAGGAATTCCGGTAGAATTAGAGAACATTAAGTATAAATATGATACATAGCATAGCCCTTTTCCTTAAAAAAGAGTACGGGAATGATGTCCTGAATAGAAGAAGCGGGAATAGGAATATTTTTTATTCCTTTTGTTACTCTTTTTTTTTATAAGCAAAGGACACCCGAATATACCATAAAATTATGGACAGATTAATATTTATTGGATACCTACCTTACCTAACCTATGTTTATTTTTGACCTAAACCCTACAGCCCTGCTTTCTATCATTCTATGAAAGAATGAAGAGACTCTATCCACAACACAAATAATAAATTAATTTTGTTTGGATCGGACTATTTAATCCGATTCTCGCTCGAATAAGTAGTCCTTACTTTAGTGTATGTAGGTAAAATAAGATGTACAATAATGTATGATCATTAGGAAGGCTTGATATTCCTTCGCGGAGTCCCTTCTTCAATCTTAAATAAAAAAAAAGGAATGCCCCTTAGGGACCTTTCTTTGGATACCAAGATTTTTGACATCTTAGCCTCATCGTTTTCAATTCTAAAATCGAAGCAATATCCCTGTAACCTTTTGGGCTACTACCCCAAAAACAAACCCTAGTTTGAGGATAGAACTATAACTATGGTATGAATTCTCAAAACCCAGTATCAACAGGCCTAGTTACTCTCTTCCCTGAACTGATGTGGAGTACGAATTTCTCGAATTCGATCAGTACTATAAACCTAAGTATTTTATTGATCAGGCGGCACCCAGATTTGAACTGGGGATAAAGGATTTGCAGTCCCCTGCCTTACCGCTTGGCCATGCCGCCAAAAAATCTGAGCGAAAATCGAGAAAAGAGGAAGTATTCATCCACGTTTTCTTAACGAAAACCCCTTTTATTTTGAATCTAATTCTACTTACTTTTTTCCAATCTTTTTAAAAAAGATATTTCTGCTTTTTTTAATCCTGTTTCTATTATTCTCTTCGATAGATTCTATCTTAAAACATACATACATTGTTAACACAATAAAACTTTTTGTTTCTTTCTATTGAGATTAAAAAGAAGAAAAAGTGGATTTCTAGTCACAGGCTTGAAAATTAAGAACAAATTGGAACCATTAACTAGAATTCTATCTTTTTTGCAGTAGTGAACGACTCTTAAATAGGTATTATCTCCCCCTTCCTTTTAATGGCGTAATAAAATATTATTACTTTATACCTAATCCGTGTATAGGTAAACTCCAGGCCCGAACAGCATTATTATCCAAAGATCCCCCTTATGTACATATCTCCATGGGGAATCGTGGTTTAATTTTTCAAAGCATTAAATATCTTGAATAAAAAAAAGAAATTTTCTCTGATTCTGATATAGATTATAATCTGACTATCTTGGCCTGCCCAAGTTAAATTACGATAAAAGAAAACCATGGGTATGTGGAGAGGTAGATAACTAGATTGAGATGTACTTAAAAAAGGGACTTACTTTATTTTAGAATTCTACAAGGAAATCCTAAATTTTCTAGCAATTCTCCTACTCCAAAATAAAAAAGAACCCTCAAATTCTTTTTTATTTTGAAATTAAAGTAAGCGCGCTATTCTAAATCGAAGTAAAATAAAACTTTCTCAAACTGTCTTTTCTAGTGTATTTATTATATTAAATTATGGCTTTATTACATTAATAGAAAGGAGAAAAAAATAAGAAATCTTTGCCATCCAATCTGATTAGAATATCATGAAAGTAATGAAAGTTTAAGTGGCAGAATTTTTTTTTCTAGGAATGTTTTATCAATTCATTTTCACTCCATTTGTACCCCCGGCAAACTCGAACTTTCGTCAAAATTGTCTCTATTCATATGTATGAAATACATATATGAAATACGTATGTGGAGTTCCCTAGAATTTCATGTGATTCAGTAAACAGAATATAGATTCTATGATTGCTCGATCGATCCGTAGGGATCGATGAAGAATGAGCTGATAATGGAATTTTTCTTTGATAAACAGGAAACTTAAGATTAAGATGCTCCGGAATGGAAACGAGGGAATGTCCACAATACCTGGATTTAGTCAGATCCAATTCGAGGGATTTTGTAGGTTCATTAATCAAGGCCTGGCAGAAGAACTTGACAAGTTTCCAACAATTAAAGATCCAGATCATGAAATTGCATTTCAATTATTTGAGAAAGGATATCAATTGCTAGAACCCTTGATAAAAGAAAGGGATGCTGTGTATGAATCACTCACCTATTCTTCCGAATTATATGTATCCGCGAGATTAATTTTCGGTTTCGATGTGCAAAAGCAAACCATTTCTATTGGAAACATTCCTATAATGAATTCCTTAGGAACATTTATTATAAATGGAATATACCGAATTGTGATCAATCAAATATTGCTAAGTCCTGGTATTTACTACCGCTCAGAATTAGACCATAAGGGAATTTCTATTTACACCGGGACTATAATATCAGATTGGGGAGGAAGATCAGAATTAGCAATTGATAAAAAAGAAAGGATATGGGCTCGCGTGAGTCGAAAACAAAAGATATCTATTCTAGTTCTATCATCAGCTATGGGTTCGAATCTAAGAGAAATTCTAGATAATGTTTCCTACCCTGAAATTTTTTTGTCTTTCCCGAATGCTAAGGAGAAGAAGAGGATTGAGTCAAAAGAAAAAGCTATTTTGGAGTTTTATCAACAATTTGCTTGTGTAGGTGGGGACCTGGTATTTTCGGAGTCCTTATGTGAGGAATTACAAAAGAAATTTTTTCAGCAAAAATGTGAATTAGGAAGGATTGGTCGACGAAATATGAATCGTCGACTTAATCTTGATATCCCTCAGAACAATACATTCTTGTTACCGCGAGATGTATTGGCTGCTACAGATCATTTGATTGGAATGAAATTTGGAACGGGTATACTCGACGATGACGATATGAATCACTTGAAAAATAAACGTATTCGTTCGGTTGCGGATCTGTTACAAGATCAATTCGGACTGGCTCTTGGTCGTTTACAACATGCAGTTCAAAAAACTATCCGTAGAGTATTCATACGTCAATCGAAACCGATTCCCCAAACTTTGGTAACTCCAACTTCAACTTCAATTTTATTAATAACTACTTATGAGACTTTTTTTGGCACATACCCGTTATCTCAAGTTTTTGATCAAACGAATCCATTGACACAAACTGTTCATGGGCGAAAAGTGAGTTGTTTAGGTCCTGGAGGGTTAACAGGGAGAACTGCAAGTTTTCGGAGCCGAGATATTCATCCGAGTCACTATGGGCGTATTTGTCCAATTGACACGTCCGAAGGAATCAATGTTGGACTTACTGGATCCTTAGCAATTCATGCGAGAATTGATCACTTGTGGGGATCCATAGAGAGCCCCTTTTATGAAATATCTGCTGATAAAGCAAAAAAAAAAAAAGCGAGACAGGTGGTTTATCTATCACCAAATAGAGATGAATATTATATGATAGCAGCAGGAAATTCTTTGTCCTTGAATCAAGGTATTCAGGAAGAGCAGGTTGTTCCAGCTAGATACCGTCAAGAATTCCTTACTATTGCATGGGAACAGATTCATGTTAGAAGTATTTTTCCTTTCCAATATTTTTCTATTGGAGGTTCTCTCATTCCTTTTATTGAGCACAATGATGCGAATCGGGCTTTAATGAGTTCTAATATGCAGCGCCAAGCAGTTCCCCTTTCTCGGTCCGAGAAGTGCATTGTTGGAACTGGATTGGAACGCCAAACAGCTCTAGATTCGAGAGTTTCCATTATAGCCGAACGCGAGGGAAAGATCGTTTCTACTGATAGTCATAAGATCCTTTTATCAAGTAGTGGGAAGACTCTAAGTATTCCTTTAGTTAACCATCGTCGCTCTAACAAAAATACTTGTATGCACCAAAAACCGCGGGTTCCACGAGGTAAATCCATTAAAAAAGGACAAATTTTAGCAGAGGGAGCTGCTACAGTTGGGGGGGAACTTGCTTTAGGAAAAAACGTATTAGTAGCTTATATGCCATGGGAAGGTTACAATTTTGAAGACGCAGTACTAATTAGCGAACGTTTGGTATATGAGGATATTTATACCTCTTTTCACATCCGAAAATATGAAATTCAGACGGATACGACAAGCCAAGGCTCCGCTGAAAAAATAACTAAAGAAATACCACATCTAGAAGAACATTTACTCCGCAATTTGGACAGAAATGGAGTGGTTAGGTTGGGCTCCTGGGTAGAAACTGGTGATATTTTAGTAGGTAAATTAACGCCTCAGATAGCGAGTGAATCGTCGTATATCGCGGAAGCTGGATTATTACGGGCCATATTTGGCCTTGAGGTATCCACTTCAAAAGAAACTTCTCTCAAATTACCTATAGGTGGAAGAGGGCGCGTTATCGATGTGAAATGGATCCAGAGGGACCCCCTCGACATAATGGTTCGTGTATATATTTTACAGAAACGTGAAATAAAAGTTGGGGATAAAGTAGCTGGAAGACATGGGAATAAGGGGATCATTTCAAAAATTTTGCCTAGGCAAGATATGCCCTATTTGCAAGATGGAACACCTGTTGATATGGTCTTCAATCCCTTAGGAGTACCCTCCCGAATGAATGTGGGACAAATATTTGAAAGCTCGCTCGGATTAGCGGGGGATCTGCTAAAGAAACATTATAGAATAGCACCCTTTGATGAGAGATATGAGCAAGAGGCTTCAAGAAAACTTGTGTTTTCAGAATTATATGAAGCCAGTAAAGAAACAAAAAATCCATGGGTATTTGAACCCGAGTACCCGGGAAAAAGCAGAATATTTGATGGAAGAACAGGAGACCCCTTCGAACAACCTGTTCTAATAGGGAAGTCTTATATCTTAAAATTAATTCATCAAGTTGATGAGAAAATTCATGGGCGTTCTACTGGGCCCTACTCACTTGTTACACAACAACCTGTTAGAGGAAGAGCCAAACAAGGGGGACAACGAGTAGGAGAAATGGAAGTTTGGGCTTTAGAAGGATTTGGTGTTGCTCATATTTTACAAGAGATACTTACTTATAAATCTGACCATCTTATAGCTCGCCAAGAAATACTTAATGCTACGATCTGGGGAAAAAGAATACCTAATCACGAGGATCCTCCAGAATCTTTTCGAGTGCTCGTTCGAGAACTACGATCTTTGGCTCTAGAACTGAATCATTTCCTTGTATCTGAGAAGAACTTCCAGGTTACTAGGGAGGAAGTTTGATCCGAATAAATCTAAATTCTTTTCTTATTTCTATTTTATGATTGACCAATATAAACATCAACAACTTCAAATCGGACTCGTTTCCCCTCAACAAATAAAGGCTTGGGCTAACAAAAACCTACCTAATGGAGAAGTCATTGGGGAAGTCACAAGGCCCTCTACTTTTCATTATAAAACCGATAAACCAGAAAAAGATGGATTGTTTTGTGAAAGAATCTTTGGACCCATAAAAAGCGGAATTTGCGCTTGTGGCAATTCTCGAGCGAGCAGAGCTGAAAACGAAGACGAAAGATTTTGCCAAAAATGCGGGGTAGAATTTGTGGATTCTCGGATACGAAGATATCAAATGGGATACATTAAACTCGCATGTCCCGTGACTCATGTGTGGTATTTGAAAGGTCTTCCTAGTTATATCGCAAATCTTTTAGATAAACCTCTTAAGAAGTTGGAGGGCCTAGTATACGGTGATTTCTCTTTTGCTAGGCCCAGCACTAAAAAACCTACTTTTTTACGATTACGGGGTTTATTCGAAGAGGAAATTACATCCTGTAACCACAGCATTTCGCCCTTTTTTTCTACCCCAGGCTTTACAACATTTCGAAATCGGGAAATTGCGACAGGAGCAGGCGCTATTAGAGAACAATTAGCAGATTTGGATTTGCGAATTATTATAGAGAATTCCTTGGTCGAATGGAAGGAATTAGAAGACGAGGGGTATAGTGGAGATGAATGGGAAGATAGAAAAAGACGAATAAGAAAAGTTTTTTTGATTAGACGCATGCAATTGGCGAAACATTTTATTCAAACAAATGTAGAACCAGAATGGATGGTTTTGTGCTTATTACCGGTTCTTCCTCCCGAATTGAGACCCATTGTTTATAGGTCTGGAGATAAAGTAGTGACTTCGGACATTAATGAACTTTATAAAAGAGTTATCCGTCGGAACAACAACCTTGCCTATCTATTAAAAAGAAGTGAATTAGCGCCAGCAGATTTAGTAATGTGCCAGGAAAAATTGGTACAAGAAGCCGTGGATACACTTCTGGATAGTGGGTCCCGCGGGCAACCAATGAAGGATGGTCACAATAAAGTATACAAATCACTTTCAGATGTAATTGAAGGTAAAGAAGGAAGGTTTCGCGAGACTCTGCTTGGGAAACGGGTCGATTACTCGGGGCGTTCTGTCATTGTTGTGGGTCCTTCGCTTTCATTACATCAATGTGGATTACCTCTAGAGATAGCAATAAAGCTTTTTCAGCTATTTGTAATTCGCGATTTAATCACGAAACGCGCTACTTCTAATGTCAGGATTGCTAAAAGGAAAATTTGGGAAAAAGAACCCATTGTATGGGAAATACTTCAAGAAGTTATGCGGGGACATCCTGTACTGTTAAATAGAGCACCTACCCTGCATAGATTAGGCATACAGGCCTTTCAACCCACTTTAGTAGAGGGGCGTACTATTTCTTTACACCCATTAGTGTGTAAGGGTTTCAATGCGGACTTTGATGGGGATCAAATGGCTGTTCATCTACCTTTATCCTTGGAAGCTCAGGCAGAAGCCCGTTTACTTATGTTTTCTCATATGAATCTCTTATCTCCCGCTATTGGAGATCCTATTTGCGTACCAACGCAAGACATGCTTATTGGGCTTTATGTATTAACGATTGGAAACCGCCGAGGTATTTGTGCAAATAGATATAATAGTTGCGGAAACTATCCAAATCAAAAAGTTAATTACAATATGAAAGATAAAGAACCCCACTTTTCTAGTTCTTATGATGCACTGGGAGCTTATAGACAGAAACTCATCAGTTTAGACAGTCCCTTGTGGCTACGATGGAAACTGGATCAACGCGTCATTGGGTCAAGAGAAGTTCCGATTGAAGTTCAATACGAATCTTTGGGGACTTATCATGAGATTTATGCCCACTATCTAATAGTGGGAAATAGAAAAAAAGAAATTCATTCTATATACATTCGAACCACTCTTGGTCATATTTCTTTTTATAGAGAAATAGAGGAAGCCATACAAGGATTTAGCCAGGCCTATTCATACACTATCTAAACAAGGAAGTTAGATTCGGCGATGCCCCTCCTCTTTCGAGGGGCATTCTGATTTCCCTAGTATCATCATTTTTGCGGCGCGAATTCAGATTGAGATTAAGGAAATGCGGTTAATTAAATTTGCGAATCACTGACTCAGGCCCATTGTCGAATCCTACTCAGCAATTGTCGAATCCTACTCAGCCGAAAAGGGGGTACTTATGTATGGCGGAACGGGCCAATCTGGTCTTTCATAATAAAGAGATAGACGGAACTGGTATGAAACGACTTATTAGCAGATTAATAGATCATTTCGGAATGGGATATACATCCCATATACTGGATCAACTAAAGACGCTGGGCTTCCATCAAGCCACTACTACATCAATTTCGTTAGGAATCGAGGATCTTTTAACAATACCCTCTAAGGGATGGTTAGTCCAAGACGCGGAACAACAGAGTTTTCTTTTGGAGAAACACTATTATTATGGGGCCATACACGCGGTAGAAAAATTACGTCAATCCGTTGAGATATGGTATGCGACAAGTGAATATTTGAAACAAGAAATGAATTTGAATTTTCGGATAACGGATCCTTCTAATCCAGTCTATCTAATGTCTTTTTCAGGAGCCAGAGGAAATGCATCTCAGGTACACCAATTAGTAGGTATGAGAGGATTAATGGCGGACCCTCAAGGACAAATGATTGATTTACCTATTCAAAGCAATTTACGTGAGGGACTTTCTTTGACTGAATATATAATTTCCTGCTATGGAGCTCGCAAAGGGGTTGTAGATACGGCTGTACGAACAGCCGATGCTGGATATCTTACACGTAGACTTGTTGAAGTAGTTCAACATATTATTGTGCGTAGAAGAGATTGTGGTACTACCCGAGGTATTTCTGTGAGTCCTCAAAATGGGATGACGGAAAAACTTTTTGTCCAAACACTAATTGGTCGTGTATTAGCAGACGATATATATATCGGTTCACGATGCATTGCCGCTCGAAATCAAGATATTGGAATTGGATTAGTCAATCGATTCATAACTGCCTTTCGAGCACAACCATTTCGAGCACAACCAATATATATTAGAACCCCCTTTACTTGCCGGAGCACTTCTTGGATCTGTCAATTATGTTATGGCCGGAGTCCTACTCATAGTGATCTGGTCGAATTGGGAGAAGCTGTAGGTATTATTGCGGGTCAATCAATTGGGGAGCCAGGTACTCAACTAACATTAAGAACTTTTCATACTGGCGGAGTATTCACCGGGGGTACTGCCAACCTTGTACGATCCCCTTCGAATGGCAAAATCCAATTCACTGAGAATTTGGTTCACCCCACACGTACCCGTCATGGACAGCCTGCTTTTCTATGTTATATAGACTTGCATGTAACTATTCAGAGTCAGGATATTCTATATAGTGTGAATATTCCCTCAAAAAGCTTGATTCTAGTGCAAAATGATCAATATGTAAAATCAGAACAAGTAATTGCGGAGATTCGTGCCGGAACCCCCACTTTACATTTTAAAGAAAAGGTACAAAAGCATATTTATTCCGAATCAGACGGCGAAATGCACTGGAGTACTGATGTTTACCATGCGCCGGAATATCAATATGGTAATCTTCGTCGATTACCAAAAACAAGCCATTTATGGATATTGTCAGTAAGTAGATGCGGATCCAGTATAGCGTCTTTTTCACTCCACAAGGATCAAGATCAAATGAATACTTATGGTAAAAAAGATAGAGAAATTTTTTATTATTCAACGTCGGGTCGAATCATGGCCAATGACCATTGGAATTTGATCTATCCTTCTATTTTTAAAGAGAATTCAGATTTGTTGGCGAAAAAGCGAAGAAATAGGTTCGTCATTCCATTACAATATCATCAAGAACAAGAGAAAGAACTAATATCCTGCTTGGGGATTTCGATTGAAATACCCTTTATGGGTGTTTTACGTAGAAATACTATTTTTGCTTATTTTGACGATCCACGATACAGAAAAGATAAAAAGGGTTCAGGAATTGTTAAATTTAGATATAGGACCCTAGAGGAAGAATATAGGACTCGAGAAGAAGACTCAGAAGACGAATATGAGACCCTAGAAGACGAATATAGGACCCGAGAGGACGAATATGAATATGAAACCCTAGAAGACGAATATGGGAACCCAGAGAACGAATATGGGACTTTAGAGAAAGACTCAGAAGACGAATATGGGAGCCCAGAGAGCAAATATAGGATCCGAGAGGGCAAATATGGAACTCTAGAGGAAGACTCAGAAGACAAATATAGGAGCCCCGGGGAAAGCTCAGAGGACAAATATGGGACTTTAGAGGAAGACTTAGAAGAAGACTCCGAGGACGAATACGACAGCCCAGAGGAAGATTCTATCTTAAAAAAAGAGGGTTTGATTGAGCATCGAGGAACAAAAGAATTTAGTCTAAAATACCAAAAAGAAGTAGATCGGTTTTTTTTCATTCTTCAAGAACTCCATATCTTGCCGAGATCTGCATCCCTAAAGGTACTTGACAATAGTATTATTGGAGTGGATACACAACTCACAAAAAATACAAGAAGTCGACTAGGTGGACTGGTCCGAGTGAAGAGAAAAAAAAGCCATACAGAACTCAAAATATTTTCCGGCGATATTTATTTTCCTGAAGAAGCGGATAAGGTATTAGGTGGGTGTTTGATACCACCTGAAAGACAAAAAAAAGATTCTAAGGAATCAAAAAAAAAGAAAAATTGGGTCTATGTTCAACGGAAAAAAATTCTCAAGAGCAAGGAAAAGTATTTTGTTTCCATTCGCCCTGCAGTCGCATATGAAATGGACGAAGGGAGAAATTTAGCAACACTTTTCCCGCAAGATCTCTTGCAAGAAGAAGATAATCTCCAACTTCGACTTGTCAATTTTATTTCTCATGAAAATAGCAAGTTAACTCAAAGAATTTATCACACAAATAGTCAATTTGTTAGAACTTGCTTAGTAGTGAATTGGGAACAAGAAGAAAAAGAGAAGGCTGGTGCTTTCCTTGTTGAGGTAAGAGCAAATGATCTTATTCGCGATTTCCTAAGAATTGAGTTAGTGAAGTGCACTATTTCATATACACGAAAAAGGTATGATAGGACAAGTGGAGGACCAATTCCCCATAATAGGTTAGATCGCACCAATATAAATAAAAATTCCTTTTATTCCAAAGCGAAGAGTGAATCACTTAGCCAACATCAAGAAGCTATTGGGACCTTGTTGAATCGAAATAAAGAATACCAATCTTTGATGATTTTGTCGGCATCCAATTGTTCTCAAATTGGTTTATTCAAGAATTCAAAACATCCCAATGTGATAAAAGAATTGAATCCTAGAATTCCTATTCGAGAAATTTTTGGGCCCTTAGGCGCTATTGTACCTAGTATATTGAATTTTTTTTCATCTTACTATTTACTAACGCATAATAAGATCCTGCTAAAAAAATATTTGTTCCTTGACAATTTGAAACAAACCTTCCAAGTACTTCAAGGACTTAAATACTCTTTAATAGATGAAAATCAAAGGATTTCCAATTTCGATAGTAATATAATGTTGGATCCATTCCTTTTGAATTGTCACTTTGTCCATCATGATTCTTGGGAGGAGACATCGGCAATAATTCACCTTGGACAATTTATTTGTGAAAATGTGTGTCTATTTAAATCGCACATAAAAAAATCTGGTCAAATTTGCATTGTTAATATGGATTCCTTTGTTATAAGAGCAGCTAAACCTTATTTGGCCACTACAGGAGCAACTGTTAATGGTCATTATGGAGAAATCCTTTACAAAGGGGATAGGTTAGTTACGTTTATATATGAAAAATCCAGATCTAGTGACATAACGCAAGGTCTTCCAAAAGTGGAACAAATCTTTGAAGCGCGTTCAATTGATTCATTATCCCCGAATCTCAAAAGGAGAATTGAGGATTGGAATGCGCGTATACCAAGAATTCTTGGGGTCCCCTGGGGATTCTTGATTGGAGCTGAGCTAACCATAGCCCAAAGTCGTATTTCTTTGGTTAATAAAATCCAAAAAGTTTATCGATCCCAAGGGGTACAGATCCATAATAGACATATAGAGATTATTATACGCCAAGTAACATCAAAAGTGCGGGTTTCCGAAGATGGAATGTCTAATGTTTTTTCACCTGGGGAATTAATCGGACTATTGCGAGCGGAACGAGCAGGGCGAGCTTTGGATGAATCGATCTATTATCGGGCAATCTTATTGGGAATAACAAGGGCTTCCCTGAATACCCAAAGTTTCATATCTGAAGCAAGTTTTCAAGAAACTGCTCGAGTTTTAGCAAAAGCTGCCCTACGAGGTCGCATTGATTGGTTGAAAGGATTGAAAGAAAACGTAGTTCTGGGGGGGATTATACCTGTTGGTACCGGATTCCAAAAATTTGTGCATCGTTTTCCACAAGACAAGAACCTTTATTTCGAAATTCAAAAACAAAATCTATTCGCGTCCGAAATGCGAGATTTTTTGTTTCTCCATACAGAATTAGTTTCTTCAGATTCTGACATAACAAACAATTTCTATGAGACATCAGAACCCCCATTTACCCCCATTTATACGATTTAAGGATAAGGATACATAAAGGAGATTTTTTTACTTTACTGGACTTTTGAACTTAGAACACTAACAGGTCAAATTTTTGATTTTTTATTTTAATAAGTACAAAGAAGTCAGTTAATTCATTAAGGTTATGTTTATACGATGTATCAATGGCCAACTCTCAGTATAAGGTTCCTTCACAACAATTATTATTTATTTCAAGCTATTTCGGATCTTTCTTAATCTTCAAAAAGAAAAAAATTCCGTAATGGAATGGTAGGATGAAAAAAAAAATCAAAAATCAAAAGGAAGTGTGGAAAAAATGACAAGAAGATATTGGAACATCAATTTGAAAGAGATGATAGAAGCAGGAGTTCATTTTGGTCATGGTATTAAGAAATGGAATCCGAAAATGGCCCCTTACATTTCGGCAAAGCGCAAAGGTACTCATATTATAAATCTCGCTAGAACGGCTCGTTTTTTATCAGAAGCTTGTGATTTAGTTTTTGATGCAGCAAGTCAGGGAAAAAGTTTCTTAATTGTTGGTACAAAAAAAAGAGCAACGGATTTAGTAGCATCAGCTGCAATAAGGGCTCGTTGTCATTATGTTAATAAAAAGTGGTTCAGTGGTATGTTAACTAATTGGTCAATTACGAAAACTAGACTTTCTCAATTTAGAGACTTAAGAGCAGAAGAAAAAATGGGAAAATTCCAACATCTCCCAAAAAGAGATGTGGCAATCTTGAAGAGAAAATTATCTACCTTGCAAAGATATCTCGGCGGGATCAAATATATGACGAGATTGCCAGACATTGTGATTGTCCTTGATCAGCAAAAAGAGTATATAGCTCTTCGGGAATGCGCTATTTTAGGAATTCCTACTATTTCTTTAGTCGATACCAATTGCAACCCGGATCTCGCGAATATATCGATTCCAGCCAACGACGACACTATGACTTCAATTCGATTTATTCTTAATAAATTAGTATTTGCAATTTGTGAGGGCCGTTCTCTCTATATAAGAAATCATTGATTAAGAAGAATAGTGAATTCTTGGGGAACAGCGTAGATTTTTGGAATCACTTACTATTCTTTTTTGTTTTGCATAGAAAAAAGAAGGGGAATATTGATATATATTAGAGGGTATTGATATATATTATGATCTGATGTGCTTTCTTGGTATCCTAAATATAAGATTAATACTTCAAGTTGCTGAGTTGAGAAAGAGATGGTTGAATCAAAAGAATTCCTTTTTTGAAGTTCAATTTATATCAGAGGACAATATGAATATTATACCTTGTTCCATTCAAACACTCAAGGGGTTATACGATATATCAGGTGTAGAAGTAGGCCAACACTTCTATTGGCAAATAGGAGGTTTCCAAATTCATGCCCAAGTACTCATCACTTCTTGGGTCGTAATTACTATCTTGCTAGGTTCAGTTGTCATAGCTGTTCGGAATCCACAAACCGTCCCGACGGACGGTCAGAATTTCTTTGAATATGTCCTTGAATTTATTCGAGACTTGAGTAAAACTCAGATTGGAGAAGAATATAGTCCCTGGGTTCCATTTATTGGAACTATGTTCCTTTTTATTTTTGTTTCAAATTGGTCGGGTGCTCTTTTACCTTGGAAAATTATAGAGTTACCCCATGGGGAATTAGCAGCGCCCACGAATGATATAAATACTACTGTTGCTTTAGCTTTACTCACGTCAGCAGCATATTTTTATGCGGGTCTTAGCAAAAAAGGATTGAGCTATTTCGAGAAATATATTAAACCAACTCCAATTCTTTTACCAATTAACATCCTAGAGGATTTCACAAAACCATTATCGCTTAGCTTTCGACTTTTCGGGAATATATTGGCGGATGAATTAGTCGTTGTTGTTCTTGTTTCTTTAGTCCCCTTAGTAGTCCCTATACCTGTCATGTTTCTTGGATTATTTACAAGCGGTATTCAAGCTCTTATTTTTGCAACATTAGCCGCAGCCTATATAGGTGAATCCTTGGAGGGTCATCATTGAATTGACTAGTTTTAAAATTTTCTTTTTTTTTTTCAGCTTAACTCAATTCATACACGGTTCCAGATAATCCGCTTGGTTGCAAAAAAATAGTTAGAAATGCATATGAATATACAACCTAGCGTTGTAGGAGAGAGAATAGACTATATTATGTAATTGTCAAAGTATATATGCAGTAAGGAGGGTGGAGTCAGGCTAGATCTATACTATATATCCTTAATGTCTATAAGTGGAGTCATCTTTTCTGCGGGTTTCCGCAGAAAATGAGAAAATATGCAAACAAAATAGAAGAAACAAATGTATATAGGGTATTATATATTCCTAGGTTAGATTCATTATCTAATCCGATATATGGAATTCTATTCTATGTAGTTCAGACAATTCACATTATCATTTCAATTTGTACTTTTTTAGTTACTTCTCCACAATAGAGATAGAGCTTAGAAGTATACTTCTCCCCAATAGAGCTTATTTATGAAGTAAGAATTTCTTGGTTGATTGTATCCTTAACCATTTCTTTTTTTTGACACGAGGAACTCACCATGAATCCACTAATTGCTGCTGCTTCTGTTATTGCTGCTGGATTGGCCGTAGGGCTTGCTTCTATTGGGCCTGGAGTTGGCCAAGGTACTGCTGCAGGACAAGCTGTAGAAGGTATTGCGAGACAGCCAGAAGCAGAAGGTAAAATACGAGGTACTTTATTGCTTAGTCTAGCTTTTATGGAAGCTTTAACAATTTATGGACTAGTTGTGGCATTAGCGCTTTTATTTGCGAACCCTTTTGTTTAAATCCTAAAAAAAATAAGCTCTTTTTACTTTTGATTAGATACTTTTTTCTTTTTTTAGTAAAATGGGTATTTGCTTCTGCAATTCCAATTATATCAATACTTTATACTTTATTTACTTCTATTTATTACTCCTGGAATTATCTAATTATCGGTACAGGCAATACCCCGCCCCAGGAACCGCTGAGTTGAGTATGATTAATTTAGAAGATATGCTCGTCTTCTTCCTTCCCGTCTTTAGTTTAGGAAAGTAGAAAGTTTTTTCCTTTTATTTTAGGAATTTTTGGAACATTTCAACAAAGAGGGTCTTTCTTTCACAAGTCAAAGAAGACCTAAGACTTAATCTAAAAGAAATTACTAGATTGAATCTATTTGCATTAAAAAAACCGATCAAAAAAGGGCGAGCAAAGTAAGTGATCGAAAAACTTTGTTCTTTGTTCGTCCTATATATAAGAGGAGAGCATATGAAAAATGTAACCCATTCTTTCGTTTTTTTAGCTCACTGGCCATCTGCTG